TTAGAACTTCTACCCATCCTGTATATTGTCCTTTTCTTTACGTATTGGTGGAATATAACCGTCAATTATTTCTTTTCTTATTTTTAGTTAGTTCGGAGACGAGATTTTACGAAAAAAAAACGATTTCTTTTAGGTTATAGTAGAAACAAATAGTTATAGTTCTTTTGGGAAAGCGCTCTTTTTCATTTTATTTCTAATGAGCTAATGAGAAGGGGTTCGACTAAAACAAAAGATAATTCTGTTTTCAATACTTAAAATTCTTAACCTTTTGTTATTAGCTAATAAGAAATACCATGTATTTCTATGCTTATTCGCATAGTAAATAAGATATTCCAATCAAATAAATCATTTTAAATCAAATGACTATTCATCTATTCTATTTTCATGTAAACAAATAAGAGGCAAGAAAACTCTATGGTAAAATGGCGGTTTAATTCGATGCTTTGTAAGAAAGAGTTAGGACGCAGGTGTGGGCTAACTAAATCAATGAGCAATCCAGGTCCTAGTGAAAATCCCAGTAAAAGTGAAGAGTCGCATATAAAGGATACACCAAAAAATATTCAGAGTTGGGAGGGTTTTGATGATTCTCGTTATAGTAATATTGATTTTTTATTGGGCGAAAAGGATATTCGGAATTTCACCCCTGATGACACCTTTTTAGTTAAGGATAGTAATGGAGACAGTTATTCCATATATTTGGATATTGAAAATCAAATTTTTGAGATTGATAACAATCATTCTTTTCTGAGTGAACTTTCTAGTTCTTTTTATAGTTATCGAAATTCTAGTTCCATGTATGGTACTCAATATAGTTGGAATAATCATATTTATAATTGCATTGACAGTTATCTTCAGTCTCAAATCTGTATCCATGCTTCGACAGTAAGTGAGAGTGATAATGGAAGTGAGAGTTACATTTATAAGGCCGTTTGTGGTGAAAGTAGAAATAATAGTGAAAATGAAAAAGACGTTTTGAGTATACAAATCTGCACGAAGGGTAGTGATTTAACTATAGGAAAAAGTTCTAACGATCTCGATGTAACTCAAATAGAAAGTTCTAATGATCCTGATGTAACTCAAAAATATAGGCATTTGTGGGTTCAATGCGAAAATTGTTATGGATTGAATTATAAGAAATTTTTGAAATCAAAAATGAATATTTGTGAACAATGTGGATATCATTTGAAAATGAGCAGTTCAGATAGAATCGAACTTTCGATTGATCCCGGTACCTGGGATCCTATGGATGAAGACATGGTCTCTCTGGATCCCATTGAATTTCATTCGGAGGAGGAACCTTATAATGATCGTATTGATTCTTATCAAAGAAAGACAGGATTAACTGAGGCTGTTCAAACAGGCATAGGCTGCCTAAACGGCATTCCCGTAGCAGTCGGGGTTATGGAGTTTCAGTTTATGGGGGGTAGTATGGGATCCGTGGTTGGGGAAAAAATCACCCGTTTGATTGAGCATGCTACCAATAACTTTCTCCCTCTTGTTATAGTGTGTGCCTCCGGGGGGGCGCGCATGCAAGAGGGAAGTTTGAGCTTGATGCAAATGGCTAAAATATCGTCTGCTTTATATGATTATCAATCAAATAAAAAGTTGTTTTATGTATCAATCCTTACATCTCCTACTACTGGTGGAGTGACAGCTAGTTTTGGTATGTTGGGCGATATCATTATTGCTGAACCCGATGCCTACATTGCATTTGCGGGTAAAAGGGTAATTGAACAAACATTGAATAAAACAGTACCCGAGGGTTCGCAATCGGCTGAATATTTATTTGATAAGGGCTTATTTGACCTAATTGTACCGCGTAATCTTTTAAAAAACGTTTTAGGTGAGTTATTTAAGTTCCACACTTTCTTTCCTTTGAATCAAAATGGGATGGAATAGAGACGAAAAGACAAATACAATACTTAGTTCTACATCTCTTGCCCTTATTCTAGATACTCACTTAGATATTTCGATATAGATACTGCGATTTATGGTTATCATAATAATTGAAATTGAGCATTGAATGGGTTATTACAGTCATAATAATGAGCTTTATTTGAATTAATTATTTTCATTCTTTTCTAATTTCTAAAATTAGAATTATTATAAGATATATTGAATTTATAAATAACATAACAGGTACAAACAATAAATCGAGGTACCCATTTCTATGACAACTTTCAACTTTCCCTCTATTTTTGTGCCTTTAGTAGGCCTAGTATTTCCGGCAATTGCAATGGCTTCTTTATCTCTTCATGTTCAAAAAAACAAGATTCTTTAGATTCGAGGTGACCCTATATCTATACCCTACAATTGTTTCAAAACTTAGATTTGTATCATAAAAAAGATATAGATTTAGTGAAATATGGTATATGGTATAATATGTGTATGTGATTTTCGCTGAGCAAACATAAGCATAAAAAAGCACGGGGCCCCCCAGGCCCGCTGACACAAGAAATATAGCCAATGAATTCTACCCGTGTCAGGATCCGCTGGATGGATCAAATCGGCAACGGAAGATTCGTGTTTTAGATGTATAGTGGGATTATATGAGATATGCTAGTTTTTTAGCTCTAACCAATTTGATGACTTATTCCTAAAGTAAAGGTTCACATCAAACTAGCGCTAGTTGATGAGAGTTATTTCGTAAACAAAAAGAGTAAAGTCAAATTAATTTGAGGTAGTCTCTCAATTCCAATAGAATACAATCGGATCGAGTATGAGTTGGCGATCAGAACATATATGGATAGAACTTATCGTAGGGTCTAGAAAAATAAGTAATTTCTTCTGGGCCGTTATCCTTTTTTTAGGTTCATTGGGATTCTTATTGGTTGGAACGTCCAGTTACCTTGGACGAAATTTGATATCCTTTTTTCCTTCTCATCCAATCATTTTTTTTTCGCAAGGGATCGTGATGTCTTTCTACGGACTCGCGGGTCTCTTTATTAGTTCCTATTTGTGGTGCACAATTTTCTGGAATGTAGGTAGTGGTTATGATCGATTCGATAGAAAGGAAGGCGTAATGTGTATTTTTCGTTGGGGATTCCCTGGAAAAAATCGTCGCATATTACGCCGATTCTTTATAAAAGATATTCAGTCCATTAGAATAGAAGTTAAAGAGAGTATTTATGTTCGTCGTGTTCTTTATATAGACATCCGAGGGCGGGGGGCCATTCCCTTAACGCGTATTGATGATAATTTGACTCCAAGAGAAATTGAACAAAAAGCTACTGAATTGGCCTATTTCTTGCGTGTACCAATTGAAGTATTTTGAGAACTGGTAGATTCCCACTTCATCAGGAGATAAAAACGCAAGAATCGCCCCTTTTCTAGAACATAACTAAAAAGAACCCCCCCCCTTTTTTTTTTTTTGAGGTTTCCTTTTCCTTTTTTGTTACTTAATGACCAACACAAAAATGACAATGACTAATCCGTGAATTTTTTTTGAAATAGTAGATATTTTGATAGAAAAAGAGGTTCTTTCGTCTCAAAATCTTACTAATATTCATTAATTAAGAATTAAGGGGGTCATTTGTCGAGAGGAAACTGTTGTTTCAAATTGAACCTAATAACTTCATTCGAAGTGGATTCTTAGTCAATTTTTCTATTCTTTCTAGATTCAAAGACTAACCAAAAAATCCTAAAAAAAAATAAACTAGATTCATCATACCTTGTATAGAATATAGAACTCATACGTGAAAGAAACATTTAATCGCATAAAGCGGACGAATGGAGTTGGTTGATTAACAATTCACAGGGGAAAAAATGGCAAACAGGAAAGTATTCCCACCTCTGGTATATCTTGTATCTATAGTATTTTTGCCCTGGTGTCTTTCTCTCTCATTTCAAAAAAGTCTGGAATATTGGGTTATGAGTTGGTGGCATACTGGTCAATCCGAAATTTGTTTGAATGAGATTCAAGAAAAAAATATTCTAGAAAAATTCATAGAATTGGAGGAACTGCTCGTCTTCGACGAACTGATCGAAGAATATTCAGAGATACGTCTACACATGCTTCGTATAGGAATTCAACAAGAAACGATCCAACTAATTAAGATACACAATGAGGATCGTATCCAGATGATTTTGCACTTCTCGACAAATATAATATGTTTTGTTATTCTAAGCGGGTATTCTATCATTGGTAATGAAGAACTTGGTATTCTTAACTCGTGGTCCCAGAAATTCCTATATAACTTAAGCGATACAATCAAAGCTTTTTCTATTCTATTATTAACTGACTTATGTATCGGATTTCATTCGCCCCACGGTTGGGAATTAATGATTGGCTCTGTCTACAAAGATTTTGGGTTTGTTCATAATGATCAAATTCTATCTGGTCTGGTTTCCACCTTTCCAGTCATTCTTGATACAACTTTTAAATATTTGATTTTTCGTTATTTAAATCGAGTATCTCCGTCACTTGTAGTTATTTATCATTCAATGAATGACTGATAAAAAAAATCCACTGATAGTAATCTAATAAAATTTAAAATTGGAGCCCTTGTTATTTTGTAGTTGTACATAAACAAAGTATTGAAAATCGTACTTACGTTTTCTACTTTTACCCATCTTCGGGATTCGTCCGATATTGATATTATTCTCCAGGAAATCTCATTCCAGTAAAATTGATTAAGTAACTAACAGAATTGTGGATAGGGAACTATACCAGCAACTTACCCCCCTTATTGTATTGTAGAAATTTTTGGATCAATGATTGGACCATGGAAAATAGAAACACTTTTTCTTGGATAAAGGAACAGATTACTCGTTATATTTCCGTATCGCTTCTAATATATATCATAACCCGTCCGGATATTTCAAAAGCATATCCCATTTTTGCACAGCAAGGTTATGAAAATCCACGAGAAGCAACGGGGCGTATTGTATGTGCCAATTGCCATTTAGCTAACAAGCCCGTGGATATTGAGGTTCCGCAGGCGGTACTTCCAGATACTGTATTTGAAGCAGTTGTTCGAATTCCTTATGATATACAACTG